GCGACGGTCCGGGACGAGGCGGTACTTGTGATATTTCGGCTTGGGACGCATTTTATTTAGCAGTTTTTTGGATGTTAAATACCATTGGATGGGTTACTTTTTATTGGCATTGGAAGCACATCACATTATGGCAGGGTAACGTTTCGCAGTTTAATGAATCCTCCACTTATTTAATGGGGTGGTTAAGAGATTACCTATGGTTAAACTCTTCACAACTTATCAACGGATATAACCCGTTTGGTATGAATAGTTTGTCCGTCTGGGCGTGGATGTTCCTATTTGGACATCTTGTTTGGGCTACTGGATTTATGTTCTTAATTTCCTGGCGTGGATATTGGCAGGAATTGATTGAAACTTTAGCATGGGCTCATGAACGCACACCTTTGGCTAATTTAATTCGGTGGAGAGATAAACCAGTGGCTCTTTCCATTGTGCAAGCAAGATTGGTTGGATTAGCTCACTTTTCCGTAGGTTATATATTTACTTATGCAGCTTTCTTGATTGCCTCTACATCGGGCAAATTCGGTTAATTCCTTTTTTAAAATATACAGTATCAGCGACAATTAATTTTATGTTTCGATGGAGAAGGAGGCCCACCTTCTTAATATTTTTACATCTAGGATCCGACTTGTATCATTGATAATAATAGGAACTGAACCATTATGGCAAGGCAAAGTTTGATTCAGAGGGAGAAGAAGAGGCAGAAGTTGGAACAGAAATATCATTTGATTCGCCAATCCTTAAAAAACGAACTAAGCAAAGTTCCATCATTGAGTGACAAATGGGAAATTTATAGAAAATTACAATCCCTACCACGTAATAGTGCACCTACACGTCTTCGTCGACGTTGTTTTTCGACCGGAAGACCGAGAGCTAACTATCGAGACTTTGGGTTATCCGGGCACATACTTCGTGAAATGGTTCATTCGTGTTTGTTGCCGGGGGCAACAAGATCGAGTTGGTAAGGATCAAAACATTCCTTCATGTTTCTATGGATCTCTATGATCGATGATCATAGAGGGCCCCTTTACCATTCTGTATAAATGGGTTATTCTATTTGTATAGATATGGTAGAGGGGCACATCCAACCCTTGTTTATCTATTAGTCCCCAGCTATTTGGGTCCGCGCGGGGTAGAGCAGCTTGGTAGCTCGCAAGGCTCATAACCTTGAGGTCACGGGTTCAAATCCCGTCCCCGCAATATCCTTTTTTTGCCAAAAAATTTAGGTTTTACTTTCTTAACTAGTCATTTATGCCCTTTTTTCCTTTGGGATGGGAGGAAAAGAAGGGTGAAGATAGAACCCCTACACTGTCGTGGTCAACTATACCCAAGCATTTATCCTATTACATTACTTCAGCTTAGGCGGATAGCGGGAATCGAACCCGCGCCTTCTCCTTGGCAAAGAGAAATTTTACCATTCAACCATATCCGCATTTTTTTGTTCCTGATATGCACGTATATGTGTGCATAACATATGTATGTTATATCATGTCTGGATCATATTTGTGCAGGACAATTATAATTATCATATTATAATATTAATTATATTATAATTTAATTTAGAATTCAATTCTTTTTTTCAGTCAAGAGGTTTGACTTTGAACCCTCCCCCCAGTTTTTTGAGACTTCTCTTTTATTGTATTGAATTTTAATGTGTCTCACAACTCGAAGGGGTTCGAGGGAGGGGTCATTTTTTTATCTGGGAAATACTGACTAGGTTCAAGAAATTAGAGAATTAAGTATAGCTACCAGAAAGACTAATCCAATCCATAATGATGTACCGGAAAAAACAACATTTTTATTACTTGACCAACCATCTGAAGAAGCAAATACAACGGGTACACTAATCAGTAAGATTGAGGAAGTAGCAATTAATGCAAAAACCGCCAATTGGAAAGCAATAGTCATGCTTATAATCCTCCAAGCTATCAACAGAACTATACCATTTGATCCCTCTAGAAGCCAAAAAGTGGTAATAAATTCTATCATGAAGGGATTTGACCATGAACCCATAGATCCTATAGAACTTATTACCACTTTATTCAGACACGGGGTCGAGGAAAAATTTTTATTTACTTTACAAACGGGCATGCTGGATCATCGATCTATTATAGATTAACACTTGGTATGTTTCTACAGATAGTGATGGTATCAACTCAGATGACCATGTTCTATTCGGGGGAATACAAATAAAATAGAGATTGTCTTTCGGAGAGATGGCCGAGTGGTTGATAGCTCCGGTCTTGAAAACCGGTATAGTTCTTTGTTCAGAACTATCGAGGGTTCGAATCCCTCTCTCTCCTTTTTCTCATTGAATAGATTTATTTCTTTATTGTTTTGGCTTAACCTGGTATCATAAGGTGAAATGGCTCGGCTAGGTGGGATAGCCGAGCCAGAAAAAAGAAAGTAAAAAGGAACACTTTTTAAGTATGACCTAATCCAAATGATGGAATCAAATTGATTCCTACTTCAGGCATTTGATCTCCTGTCTCAGTTAAGA